GCCTCGTACATCTGTAACAGTCACAATGGTATTGTTGAAACTTGCTTGAACATGAATAACCCCTTTTGGTATTCTACGCGCATTCTTACGTAAACCAATACGCCCATTCCTACGTGAACCGATTCTGGGTGCGGGTTTTGCCATATTTTATCGTCTCATAAATATAAGTCAGAGGTATATGGATATATCCATTTCATGCCAAAACGGATCTTTTCCGCTTTTTTTTATTTGTATATTGGGTCCCTTAGGGAGTCTCTTTTATTTTATAAAGATTATCCTTGTCTTTGTTTATGTCTCAGGTTGGAACAAATTACTATAATTCGTCCCCGTCTACGGATCAGTCTACATTTTTCACAAATTTTACGAATGGAGGCCCTTATTTTCATATTTGTCATTCCTTAACTGAATTTCAAATTTACTTATTTGAAGAAAATTAGTTTCTGGAAATTTGAAACTTTCGGATTGTATCCCTCCGAAAGGAATATTGAAGTTGAAAAAAAAACCACCTAATCGTTTGAATCCTTGTTTCGGAGTCTAGAAACTATACGCCCTTTGGTTGAATCATAATGACTTCTTTCAATTTTTACTCTATCTTCCGTTGGTATACGTATAAAACTACGTTGAATCCTTCCTGAACCATAACCTAGAATCCGATCTTCATTATCTAAATGAATCCGAAGCATACCATTCGGAAGTGATTCAGGAATTAAACTTTCATGAATCCAGTTTTCTTTTTTCATTCGCGGTAAAACCTCCTTGAAGTATTAAGTAAGAGGAGAGTGAGAATAGAAACCCGTTCTTTATCTTTTTTTTTCACAAATAGTAAAGTTCCATATCTTAATTTGGATATAGGAAAGCTTACCATATATAACACAAAATTTCTCCGCCGATTCCTTCTAGTCGGGCCTCTCGGTCCGTCATTATACCCCGAGAGGTAGAAAGAATTACAATCCCCATCCCACCTAAAATTCTAGGAATTCGTTGATAACTAGAATAGATTCGTAGACCGGGTCGACTGATCCGTTTTAAATTTAAAACAGTTTTACATGGACCTTTCCTATTCCTTCTATGCCGTAGGGTTAAAACCAAAAAATATTTGTTGTTTTCCTGATGTTTCCTCACATTTTCAATAAAACCTTCTCTTAACAGTATTTTAACAAGGTTTTCGGTGATGTTAGTAGATGGTATTCGAACTGTTCCTTTTCTATTCATGTCGGCATTGCGTATAGAAGTTATTATATCAGCAATAGTGTCTTTACCCATGATAAATTAAAATTATTGTTACCCCCGAACTTTGATATAATCAACATGCTTTTTTCTTTCTATTTTATGAATCGTTAAAGATATATGCGTGAGACAAATTTACTAATTAATCTAGTTTACTCTATTCATATTTTATTCAAATGCTATAATAGCATTAGAGTCTCCGTTTTATTAGACTTATAATACTTCAGGTGCTAATGAAACTATTTTAGTGAAATTTAACTGTCTCAATTCCCGTGCGATCGCACCAAAAATTCTAGTTCCTTTGGGATTTCCTTCTTGATCAATAACAACCGCAGCATTGTCATCATATCGTAGTATCATACCGTTGTCACGTTTGAGTTCTTTACAAGTACGTACAATTACAGCTCTGATCACTTCGGATTTTTCTAGAGGTGTATTTGGTATTGCTTCCTTGATTACAGCAACAATAACGTCACCAATATGAGCATATCGTCGATTACTAGCTCCTATGATTCGAATACACATTAATTGTCGGGCCCCGCTGTTATCCGCTACATTTAAGTGGGTTTGAGGTTGAATCATATCATTTTTTTTTTTATTTGCTCTTTCACTGCGAAGGGGCTAAGTAAAAAAAGAAATATTGTTTGTCCAAAACAAAAAAAAAAAGAAACCTATAATTTTGTTTTTTTTTCATTCAAAAGATTTCTTTTCTTTGGTTATACATTCTTATCCCGAAATAATGAATTGCGTTCGTATAGGCATTTTGGATGCCGCTATTGAAATAGCCTTTCTGGCTACATTTTCTGCTACTCCACCCATTTCATAAAGTATTCTACCCGGTTTAACGATAGCTACCCAATATTCGGGAGATCCTTTACCGGAACCCATACGCGTTTCCGCGGGTCTTACTGTAACAGGTTTGTCTGGAAATATACGTACCCATATTTTTCCGCCGCGGCGTACGTTTCGTGTCATTGCTCGCCGCCCTGCTTCTATTTGTCTAGACGTGATCCACGCGGGTTCAAGTGCCTGAAGAGCATATCTACCAAAGCAAATACGATTACCTCGATAAGATATTCCTTTCATTCTTCCTCTATGTTGTTTACGGAATCTGGCTCTTTTGGGGTTATAGTTGATGGTTCTTTTTCAATTTCAATTCCATCTCTACTACAGAACCGGACATGAGAGTTTCTTCTCATCCAGCTCCTCGCGAATGAAAAATAACAATTATAACATGGTATACATGTATTTAATGAATAATATACTGAATCGTGGGAGTCTTTGAGATTTTATCTAATATCTAATCTATTAGAAATTTGTATATCTTGTTTTGATAGTTTATATAAAAAAAACTAAACATGTATTCAATTTCTATTTATTTATAGTTATAGATAATTATTTTATAGATTAGTTAGAGATAATAATAATAGAATTTCGTTTTATTATAACGAGTATTTATTTTGTTTTGTCTTTTTTATTATCATATTATATTGGATCTATCAAAATTTAGAAATCCAATAAAATAAAAACTTTCGCGGGCGAATATTTACTCTTTCCATATCTATTTCAGTTGTAGGGTTATCCTATGACATGGCCTCTCAGAATAAAAGTGGATTGGTCCCGGGTTCGTTTCGCCATCCTACCCAATGAATTATTAGGATTCGTTTTCAATAGAATCTTCTGCATCCACGGGTTCCGTCGTTCCCATCGCTTCGCGATTAATGGTTAGGCCTGAATTCTACAGCGGAGCTCCTAATGAAAATGAAATGTGTTATTGAGTCAATTTTCTCAGTCTTTGTGGACCCGGGGCTCTTGACTTTTTTTGTTCTATGAACAAATTCATCGAATTATAGATCAATCAAATTAGTATTGATGCTTTATTACGCTATCCTTTATAAGATCGCTCAGAGACCTTACATATTGGAATCATATAGCATTAGTATTCTTTTTCTCTCTTTCTCTCACCCTTCCATTTATCTGCATTCTTTTTGTTATTGCTTCACAACTTAAAATCAGATTGGTTTTTCTTTTTTTTGCTTGTTTATGCAAACAAAAATTCAGTTGCTACAATGATATGATCAATATATCATATCGTGACTAGTTCTTTAGATCCAGATAATATGAAGCGGTGAGTTGGTTATTAGTTCGATAGTTATTAGTTCATACTATGGGCCAGTCCGTTTTTTTGACTACTAACCCTACAAAAACCAACGAGTCACACACTAAGCATAGCAATTATATCAATATAAAAAAATGAATTGAATTTTTATTCAACCTTATAGAATTGCCCATTTTTTTTTTTTTTTATTTAACAGAAAAAGAATGAAAGAGTTTGTCATTTTTTGCTTTTTTATTTCCGATAGAACGTAAAGACAAGTCAAATAAAGGCTTAGGCTTCCTCGTCTACAAATATCCAAATTTTGATGCCTAATACCCCATAGATAGTTCCAACTGCATAGGAACAATAATCAATTTTAGCTCGAATGGTTTGTAGAGGAACTCTACCCTCTCTGATCCATTCGACACGCGCAATCTCTTTTCCGTCGATACGTCCTGCAATTTGTACTTGAATTCCTTTTGTACCTGCTTGTTCAGTTAATTCAATAGCCTTTTTCATTGCTTTTCGAAATGAAACCCTATTCTTTAATTGTCCGGCTATAAATTCGGCGAGAATATTAGGGTGTCCATAAGGGTTTGTAATTCTTGTAAGAGCAATGTTGAGTTTTCGGTTTACACAATTAATTTCTTTTTGTACATCTATCTGCAATTCTTCGATTCTTCGAGGCCCACCTTTACCTTCTAGTAATAATTTTGGGAATCCCATATAGATTATGACCTGAATCAAATCGATTCTTTTTTGAATCTTTATGCATGCAATTCCCTCAACACCAGAGGATATTTGAATATTTTTTTGTACATAATTCTTGATCCAATCTCGGATTTTTTGATCTTCTTGTAGCCCTTCGGAATAATTTTGTGGTTGTGCAAACCAAAGAGAATGATGACCTTGGGTTGCACCAAGTCTGAAACCAAGTGGATTTATTTTTTGTCCCATAATCTCCCAATACTATATATATCATGACACGTCATATCCGTGTACTTACTTATTTTTATTTCTCCATACGTTGCCTTTGAAGTATAATATGGCGTATTTGGCTCCTTTATACTTCCTTTTTTATACTTCCTTTACAGATATATCTTTTAATCCAATAGTTATATGAAAAACGGGTCTTTTTATCGGATAACTGCGCCCTCGAGCTCGAGGTTTTAATTTTTTCACAGTAGTACCCCTTCACGACTTCCGCTTTGCTAATGATTAAACTTGCTTCGTTTAAACCGACATTGTGAATAGCATTTGTTGCTGCAGAATAAACCAATTTTAAAATTGGATAACTCACTCGATAAGGCATAAGTTCGAGTCTCATACGTCTTTCTTCGTATAAACGTCCACAAATCTGATCAATTTCAATTACTCTTTCTGCTTTATTAGCAGACATACATATATGTTTACTTAAAGCGCATATATATTTCGGTATATGGATTCTTCTTTATCATAAGATTTGCCTCTCGCTAATAAACAATAAGCATCTATATTCACTTTTATTAACTACTCTTATTTTAACGACGAGATCTATTATCATTTTTTGCGTGTCCTCGGAAATTTATAGTAGGTACGAATTCCCCCAATTTATGGCCCACCATACGATCCGTTATATAAATAGGAAAATGTTCTTTTCCATTATGTATAGCAATAGTATGGCCAATCATTATGG